GATTCAGAACATAGAATCAAAATTTTAAAATTTTTATCCAATGCAGTTAGAATTATTCCCAACAATAAAACAATAAAAAAAAAAATTATTGAAATAAAAGAAATTTATAAAAAAGTTCCGCGATGGTCATACAGATTAATTACCGAGTTGGAACACGAGTCCGGCGAAACCTTGGGAACTGGGGCAGGGGATCCTGAAATTCGTTCAAGACCCACCAAACGTGTAGTCATTTTTACTAGCAAAAAGACAAAAAAGAGTCGTGATCAAAAAGAAAATCCCGTGATTTTGACAACTTTTTCAAACACAAATTCGGATTTTCGTCGAGAGATAATCAAAGGAACTATGCGTGCTCAAAGACGTAAAGTAGTTACTTATAGATTGATGTACCAAGAGCCGATCAGCCCCCTTTTCGCGGGGGAAGTCCTCAACGGATTCCAAAATATTTTTTTTGAGGTTTTTTACACTATATGTGATATTTTTGAAAATATACAAATAATTTTTAAAAATTTGATGTGGCCAAATCCAGAACTCACAACTTCGGAAGAAAAAAAGCCAGAAAAACATGAGAAAGAAACAAAAAAAGATAAAAAAGAAAAAGAGGATATGAAGGATCTGGCACGTGTAGAAATAGCAGAAGCCTGGGATACTATGGAACATGGTCAACCAGTAAGATGCTGCTTGTTACTAACCCACTCTTTTCTTAGAAAATATATTATATTTCCGCCATTGATAATAGTTAAAAATATAATCCGTATGGTATTATTTCAAATTCCCGAATGGTCCGGGGATTTCAAGGATTGGAAGAAAGAAATGCATGTTAAATGCACCTATGGCGGAGTTCCATTATCCGAAAACGAATTTCCAAAAAACTGGTTAGAAGAGGGTATGCAGATTAAGATAATGTTTCCTTTTCGTTTGAAACCTTGGCACCCATCTAATCTAGGAGTTCCTGATAATGATACACAGAAAAATAAAGATTCACAAAATGATTTTTGTTTTTTAACAGTTTTTGGACTGACAACTGACCGACCTTTTGGTTCGGGTAGAAAACCAAACCTATCATTATTTTTTGAACCCATTTTTAAAGAACTCAAAATAAAAATTAGAAAATTTAAAAAGAAAGTCTTTATAATTTTAAGAGTTTCAAAAGAACAAAAAAAACAGATCCTTAAAAGTACTAACTTTTTAAAATTAAAAGAAATAAAAAAAAAGTATTTCGAAAAAATAAAAAAAATAAAAGTAGATGAATTGAGTCAAACTAAAAACGATTCGATAATCAATAATTTGCCCATTACTGACTCGGCCATTCAAAAGGAATTCCTAGATTTTACGAATTATTCATTGACAGAAAAAAAAATGCAGGATCTAACTGATAAAACAAACACAATCCTAAATAAAATCCAAAAAATAACAAAAGAAAAAAAAAAAGTATTTCGAAAAAAGCTTTGGCAAAGATTAAAAAGAAGAAATATTCGATTAATCCGCAAATCAAATTATTTTATAAAATTTTTCATTGAAACGATAGACATAGATATCTTTTTATGTATCATTAATATTCGTAGATATATTAGTAATATTCGTAGAATCAATACACAAAATTTTATTAAATCAACAAAAAAAAACTTTAATAAATACATTAAACGAAATCAAGAACGAATTTATAAAAAAAATAAAAGTGAAAAGTTAATTGACTTTATTTCGAGTATAAAAGAGTCACTTTATAATACGAATATTAGTAATGAAAATGCAACAACTTTTTGTGGCTTATCCTACTTTCCCCAAGACTATGTATTTTACAAACTCTTACAAACCCAATTGTTTAACTTATCTAGATTAAAACCTGTCTTTGAATATAAAGGAACTTCTCTTTTTATTAAAAATGAAATAAAAGATTATTTTGGTGGAACACAACAACTTTTTAATTCTGAATTAAGACATAAGAATTGTAATAATTCTGGAATTAATCAATGGATAACTTGGTTAAAGAATCAATATCAATATGATATATCTCAGATTAGCTGGTCTAGACTAGTCCCACAAAAATGGAGAAATAGATTCACTGAACACTATATGGCTCAAAATAAGGATTTATGTGATTCATCTAAAAAAACGAAATTAATTCGCTATGAAAAACTAAAAAATTTTGAAACCGGTTCATTACTGAATGAAAGGAAGAGTTTTCAAAAACAATATAGATATGATCTGTTAGCATATAAATTTATTAATTCTGAAAATAATAAGTACTCTTCAATTTATGGATCACCATTAAACGTAAAAAAAAACCAAAAAGTTTTTTCAAATTTCCAGAATAATTATATAGTAAAAGATTCTATTAAAGATATGGAAAAAAATATCGATAGAAAATATTTTGATTGTCGAATTATCAATTTTTCTCGTAGCAAGACAGGCAATCGAGACAATAAAGAAATTTTTTTTGATTGGATGGGAATGAATGAAGAAATACTAAATGGTCCCATATCAAATTCTGAGCATTGGTTCTTCCCAGAATTATTAATACTTTATAATTTTTATAAAAAGAAACCGTGGGTTATACCAATAAAGTTACTTCTTTTAGATTCTAATCTAAAAGAAAATACTAAGAATGAAAAAAAATTTCTTGAATTAAAAAAACGAAATAAAAGTCCAAAAGAATCGGCGGACCAAGCAAATCTTGAATCCACTCTTTCAAACCAAGAAAGAGATATTGAAGAAGATTCTACGGGTACATATGTTGAAGAAGATTTTATGGGTACATATGTTGAAGAGTATTCTACTGGTACAGATGTTCAAAAAGATTCTACAAGTGTTGATTCAGACATAACCCAAAACTATAAAAACTCGGAAATTGATTTCGTCCAAGACAAATTTTTGGTTTATCAATTTCGATGGGGGAATGATTTTGTAGATAAAAAAATAATTGAAAACATAAAAATATATTGTCTCCTGCTTAGAGTAAGAAATCCAAGAGAACTTGCTCTATTCTATATCAGGAGGAGACAATTGAATATGGATTTTCTGGTTAAAAACCGCACAATTTCAGAATTGATTAAAAGAGGAATTTTTATTCTTGAACCACTCCGTCTATCTATGAAAAATGATGGTCAATTTATTGTTTATCAAACCATTAGTATTTCATTGGTTCATAAAAGTAAACACCAAATAAATAAAAAATATCGACAAAAAAAATATATTTATAATAATTTTGATGAAAGCATTAAAAAAAATAAAAAAATGACTCGAAATAGCGATAAAAATTATTATGATTTACTTGTTCCTGAAAATATTTTATCACCTAGACTTCGGAGAGAATTTAGAATTATAATTTGTTTAAATTCTAGGAAGAGAGATGATAGGCATAATAATTCAGCGTTTGGGAATCGGAAGAAAGTAAACAGCCCAATTTTGGATAAAAACACAATATATAAAAAAAAACTTATTAAATTAAAGTTATTTCTTTGGCCCAATTATCGATTAGAAGATTTAGCTTCTATGAATCGGTATTGGTTTAATACCAATAATGGCAGTCGTTTCAGTATGTTAGGAATACATATCTATCTGCCACCGACAACGAATTACAATTACAAGGCCATTTGTTGCTGGGAGTCCCTTTTTAAGTATATTTTGTGGATAAAAAGCGAACTTTTCTGATACATGTTCAAATATAATTTTAAATAAAATAAAAATAGGATTTATTCCATTTGATTTAATCAAATCCGAAATTGTTAACGAAATTAGGATTCTTGTATAGACTAAATTAAAACGAGTGACATTATTATTACTGATCAATAAAGATATCTATCAATAAAAAAAAATAGGGGAGGTTTTCATTTTATGGTAAAAAACTCATTCATTTCGGTTATTTCACAAAAAGAAAAAGAAGAAAACAGAGGATCTGTTGAATTTCAAATATTTCGTTTCACGAATAGGATACGAAGACTTACTTCACATTTAAAATTACACAAAAAAGACTATTTATCTCAGATAGGCCTTCGTAAACTTCTGGGAAAACGTGAACGACTGCTGTCTTATTTGTCAAATAAAAATAAAATGGGTTATAAAGAATTAATTAATCGCTTGGATATTCGGGAGTCAAAAACTCGTTAATTTTAGGGGGCGTTTTTAATTATTTGATTTATTATATCTTGAATTTTAATGAACTTTTTTTCGTTTTCAGCAATTCATGAAAGAATGAATCAAGGAAAAAACTATGAATATACCAGTTACAAGAAAAGACCTCATGATAGTCAATATGGGCCCTCAACATCCATCAATGCATGGTGTTCTTCGACTTATCATTACTCTAGATGGTGAAGATGTTATTGACTGTGAACCAATATTGGGCTATTTACACCGAGGGATGGAAAAAATTGCAGAAAACCGAACAACTATCCAATATTTGCCTTATGTAACACGTTGGGATTATTTAGCTACTATGTTCACAGAAGCAATAACTGTAAATGGACCGGAAAAGTTGGGAAATATTCAAGTACCTAAGAGAGCCAGTTATATCAGAATAATTATGTTGGAGTTGAGCCGTATAGCTTCTCATTTGTTATGGCTGGGTCCTTTTATGGCGGATATTGGTGCCCAGACTCCCTTTTTCTATATTTTCAGAGAAAGGGAATTAGTATATGATCTATTCGAAGCTGCCACTGGTATGAGAATGATGCATAATTATTTTCGGATCGGAGGAGTAGCAGCCGACCTACCTCATGGCTGGATAGATAAATGTTTGGATTTCTGTGATTATTTTTTAACAAGGGTTGCTGAATATCAACAACTTATTACACGAAATCCTATTTTTGTAGAACGAGTCGAGGGGGTAGGGGTTATTGGTAGCGAGGAAGTAATAAATTGGGGTTTATCGGGACCAATGTTGCGAGCGTCCGGAATCCAATGGGATCTTCGTAAAGTTGATCATTATGAGTGTTACGACGAATTTGATTGGGAAGTACAATGGCAAAAAGAAGGAGATTCATTGGCTCGTTATTTAGTCCGAATTGGCGAAATGATAGAATCCATAAAAATTATTCAACAGGCTCTGGAAGGAATTCCGGGGGGACCCTATGAGAATTTAGAAATCCGATACTTTGATCGAGAAAGGAATCCAGAATGGAATGATTTTGAATATCGCTTTATTAGTAAAAAACCTTCTCCGACATTTGAATTGCCGAAACAAGAGCTTTATGTGAGAGTCGAAGCCCCAAAGGGAGAGTTGGGGATTTTTATGATAGGGGATCGGAGTGGTTGTCCTTGGAGATGGAAAATTCGACCTCCAGGTTTTATCAATTTGCAAATTCTTCCGCAGTTAGTTAAAAGAATGAAATTGGCTGATATTATGACAATACTAGGTAGTATAGATATCATTATGGGAGAAGTTGATCGTTGAAATGATAATTGATACACTAGATACACTAGAAGTACAAGATATCGATTCTTTTTCTAGATTGGAAGTTTTAAAAGAGGTTTATGGAATTATATGGTTACTTATTCCTATTTTGACTCTTGTATTGGGAATCACAATAGGCGTGTTGGTAATTGTATGGTTAGAAAGAGAAATATCCGCAGGAATACAACAACGTATTGGACCTGAATATGCGGGCCCTTTGGGAGTTCTTCAAGCTCTAGCAGATGGGACAAAACTTCTTTTCAAAGAAAATCTTTTTCCATCTAGAGGGGATACTCGTTTATTCAGTATCGGTCCATCTATAGCAGTTATATCAATTTTAGTAAGCTATTTAGTAGTTCCTCTTGGTTATCATCTTGTTTTAGCGGATCTCAATATCGGTATTTTTTTATGGATTGCCATTTCAAGTATTGCTCCCATTGGACTTCTTATGTCAGGATACGGGTCAAATAATAAATATTCCTTTTTAGGCGGTCTACGAGCTGCTGCTCAATCCATTAGTTATGAAATACCATTAACTTTATGTGTGTTATCAATATCTCTACGTGCGATTCGTTGATACATAAACATAAAATTTTATCTATTCCTTCCTTTATAGGAATAAAGGGATGAGATGAATTGATTATATATCTTAATTTTTTTTTTTATTAATTATTTGGATTGAAGAGTTAAATCAAATAGTTATATGAGTGAAAGAAAACAGCCTATATCTTATATATACTATATAAATTCGCAGTAAAAATATTGAGTCTCATTTTCCATGTATAAGAGTTAATTAAAGAGTTAAACGGAAAGAAATATAAAGAGAAAAGACCGTTTCCCCAAAAATAGGTTGAGTGGTCAGCCGTACTTGAAGCGGGCTCAAAAGATCAACCGTATTGCGTTTTAAATAGCGTTTGTATGTATTAACATACACGTATTATCATAACGGGGGGTTGAACAAAAACGAGTGGATGGTTAGAAACACCAAGATATGGAATGGGTTAGTAATGGAAATTTATATTATTTAAATTATTCAAAATTATTTAAATTATTCAAAATTATTTAAATTATTCAAAAGGAAATTTTTAGATAATATCCAAATAAAGAAGACTTATTGGGGCTTAAAGTTGGTAGAAATGATTAGGCAGTACTCCCCAAAGCACGATTCCAATCCAGAATATGCTCCTATCCACCGATTAAATATGTAACTATTGGAAACGAAAAAATCCTTTACTTTAGTTTGTAAGACCCCTTTCTCTTAGAAATAGAAAGAAGAATAGGAACGAAAAAAAGGGGGCGGGAATAAACTCAACTACAAAAAAAATATATTTTTTATTTCCATAACTCATATATTACATATTACATAATTTGTATAATAATTCATGAATTAATATTAAATATTAAAATTAATATGAAATTGTTTTTCGTAAGTGAAAGCGGCGGGTTTTTTATTATTGTTACAAGAATTGTTACAAGAAGTATTTTATTGACAAATAAAGTTATTACTCAACAAAGAATAATTAAAATTATTAAAGAAAGGGTGAGATCAATTCAGACGTACGTTGTTGTTTTTTTTTTAATTATTAATATTAAAATAATAATTGTATAAAAATAAAAAAATAATATAATAATTGTATAAAAATAATAATTATAACAGACAGAATTAAATTGGTCTAATTTTGAGCCGTTCAATAAAATTGGACCTTATCCGTTATACAAACATATCAAGATAAAATAAGACTTACTCGGTCCTTAAATTTATTTCAGGCCTTCAAGGAGCCGTATGAGGTGAAAATCTCATGTACGGTTCTGTAATAGCGATGATAACAGTGATGGTATCATCGACTATAATTATCTAATAGTTCAAGTACAATTGATATAGTTGAGGCGCAATCAAAATATGGTTTTGGGGGGTGGAATTTGTGGCGTCAGCCTATAGGGTTTATAATTTTTCTCATTTCTTCCCTAGCAGAATGTGAGAGATTACCTTTTGATTTACCAGAAGCAGAAGAAGAATTAGTAGCAGGTTATCAAACCGAATACTCGGGTATCAAATTTGGTTTATTTTATGTTGCTTCCTATCTAAACCTATTAGTTTCTTCATTATTTGTAACAGTTCTTTACTTGGGAGGTTGGAATATCCCTATTCCGGATATATATGTTTCTAAGCTTTTTGAAATAAATAAAACGAGTGGAATCTTTGGAGCAACAATTAGTATATTTATTACATTAGCTAAAACTTATTTGTTATTGTTCATTACTATAACAACAAGATGGACTTTGCCGAGGCTAAGAATGGACCAACTATTAAATCTTGGCTGGAAATTTCTTTTACCTATTTCTCTCGGTAATCTATTATTAACAACTTCGTCTCAACTTTTTTCGCTGTAAAGGAATATTTTATATTCCTAATTTGTTTCAAACAAGAGAAATAAACAAATAAAAAACCATTCATATATATTCACGATATGTTTTCTATGGTAACTGGATTCATGAATTATGGTCAACAAACAGTACGCGCTGCAAGGTACATTGGTCAAAGTTTCATGATTACTTTATCACACGCAAATCGTTTACCCGTAACTATTCAATATCCTTATGAAAAATTAATAACCGCGGAACGTTTCCGTGGTCGAATTCATTTTGAATTCGATAAATGTATTGCTTGTGAAGTATGTGTTCGTGTATGTCCTATAGATCTACCCGTTGTTGATTGGAAATTGGAAACAGATATTCGGAAGAAACGGTTACTTAATTACAGTATTGATTTCGGAATCTGTATATTTTGTGGTAATTGTGTTGAGTATTGCCCAACAAATTGTTTATCAATGACTGAAGAATATGAACTTTCGACTTATGATCGTCACGAATTAAATTATAATCAAATTTCTTTGGGTCGTTTACCAATGTCAGTAATTGAGGATTATACAATTCGAACAATTTTCAATTCGCCTCAAATTAAAAAAAGTAAATCTCTTGATTAAATAATACTTTCCAATTACTTTAATGGTACCAAAGCTCCATTTTGATCTAATTTTAAATTAAGGTTTCCTTAATTTAATTTGGTCAATAACAAAAAATTTCAACTATTGGATTGGTTAGTAAGAATCGGGTCGAGGCTTGGATTGAAAAGATATTAATTAAAATAGCTGTATATATTGGGATTTGAAAATATATAATTTCAAATTATAACTACTGTTTTCGATAAATAATAAAATGAGCCCAAAAATTGTACCTACATTTATTCACATCCCTTAGAATTTAATAGAATTTAATAGAATTTAATTAGGAATTTCGCAAAAATTATAAAAAAAAAAAATTTCTGGTCGGGTCTCAATAAGGTCATGAAAAACATTTTGATTTATTTATCTTTTATTTTACATATAATGGATTTGCCTGGACCAATACATGATTTTATTTTAGTATTTCTGGGGTCTGGTCTTATACTAGGGGGTATAGGTGTGGTATTATTTACTAACCCCATTTATTCAGCCTTTTCGTTGGGGCTGGTTCTTATTTGTATATCTTTATTCTATATTCTATTAAACTCATATTTTGTAGCTGCTGCACAACTTCTTATTTACGTGGGAGCTATAAATGTTTTAATAGTATTTGCTGTGATGTTCATGAATGGTTCAGAATATTACAAAGAGTTTAATCTTTGGGCCATTGGAGATGGGGCTACTTTGTCCATTTGTACAAGTATTTTTGTTTTACTAATGATTACTATTACAGATACGTCATGGTACGGGATTATTTGGACTACCAGATCAAATCAGATTATAGAGCAAGATTTGATAAGTAATAGTCAACAAATTGGAATTCATTTATCAACAGATTTTTTTCTGCCGTTTGAATTCATTTCAATAATTCTTTTAATTGGTTTGATAGGTGCAATTGCCGTAGCGCGCCAGTAATAAATCTATAAAATTCGCAACATTAACACAAATTAAACTCTCTTCTGTTTTATTATAGTTTTTATCTTCCATTTTAACATTTTTTATGTCTAAAATATAAAATAGAAAATATAAATTATTTTAATATAAATTATTTTATTCAATCTATTACTAATACAATATATTCCTTTGTTCCGCACTTTATATTCTAATCAATTGAATCTCTTGCATTGTTGTTGAGTTCATATTGAAACGAATAAAAATTGATACGGAGTTAGTCAATGATGCTCGAACATGTACTTGTTTTGAGTGCCTACTTATTTTCTCTCGGTATCTATGGATTGATCACGAGCCGAAATATGGTTAGAGCTCTTATGTGTCTTGAACTTATACTGAATGCAGTTAATATAAATTTCGTAACATTTTCTGATTTTTTTGATAGTCGCCAATTAAAAGGAAATATTTTCTCAATTTTTGTTATAGCTATTGCAGCCGCTGAAGCAGCTATTGGACCGGCTATTATTTCGTCAATTTATCGTAACAGAAAATCAATTCGTATCAATCAATCGAATTTGTTGAATAAGTAGTATTAATCATATAAAATTAATCATATAAATTGGAATATTAAAAAATTTCAATTAAACCACTATACCTTAAACATATGACCATACATGTTTTCGAAAATGTAAGAAATCAAAGTATCTTGGCTATATCGCACGAGTCGATGCAGAAGTAGATTTATTAAAAATTTCTGGTAAATTATTGATTCATCTGGTGTCTAAATATATGATTCATTTACAAAGTTACTAGATCGAAAATTTATGACGTTAAAAAATTTATAGATACAATGTCACATTCAGTAAAGATTTATGATACGTGTATAGGGTGTACTCAATGTGTGCGAGCCTGCCCAACCGATGTATTAGAAATGATACCTTGGGACGGATGTAAGGCTAAGCAAATCGCTTCCGCTCCAAGAACCGAAGATTGTGTTGGTTGTAAGAGATGTGAATCCGCCTGTCCAACAGATTTCTTGAGCGTTCGCGTTTATTTATGGAATGAAACCACTCGAAGTATGGGTCTAGCTTATTAATACTTTCCAGAAAACCCTACTCGAATACATTTGATTTTTTACCCTTACCGACAAAAACCCGCGCTCAAAATAGATATTTCGAGCACGGGTTTTTCTGGTCCAAGTTTATTTTGTTTTTACCATGAATAATTTTCCTTGGTTAACGCTAATTGTAGTTTTTCCAATATCCGCGGGTTCCTTAATTTTATTTCTTCCTCATAGAGGAAATAAGGTCATTAGGTGGTATACTATATTTATATGCATAACGGAACTCCTTCTAACAACTTATTCATTCAGTTATCATTTCCAATTGGATGATCCATTAATGCAATTAACAGAGAATTATAACTGGATCCATTTTTTGTATTTTTACTGGAGATTGGGAATAGATGGAATTTCTATAGGACCGGTTTTACTGACAGGATTTATCACAACTTTAGCTACTTTAGCGGCTTGGCCCGTCACTCGAGATTCCCGACTATTCCATTTCCTAATGTTAGCAATGTATAGCGGTCAAATAGGCCCATTTTCTTCTCAAGACCTTTTACTTTTTTTTATCATGTGGGAGTTGGAATTAATTCCAGTTTATCTACTTCTATCCATGTGGGGGGGGAGGAAACGTTTGTATTCAGCTACAAAATTTATTTTATACACTGCCGGAGGTTCTGTTTTTTTATTACTAGGAGTTCTAGGTATTGGGTTATATGGTTCCAATGAACCAACATTAAATTTTGAAACATCGGCTAATCAATCGTATCCTGTAGCGCTGGAAATAATCTTCTATATTGGATTTATTATTGCTTTTGCTGTCAAATCACCGATCATACCCTTACACACATGGTTACCAGACACCCATGGAGAAGCCCACTATAGTACTTGTATGCTTTTAGCCGGAATTTTATTAAAAATGGGAGCGTATGGATTGGTTCGAATCAATATGGAATTATTACCCCACGCCCATTCTATAGTTTCTCCTTGGCTGATGATAATAGGCACAATTCAAATAATTTATGCAGCTTCAACATCTCTCGGTCAGCGTAATTTAAAAAAACGAATAGCTTATTCCTCTGTATCGCATATGGGTTTCATAATTATAGGAATTGGTTCTTTAAGCGATACAGGGCTTAACGGGTCCATTTTACAAATAATTTCTCACGGATTTATTGGCGCTGCGCTTTTTTTCTTGGCCGGAACGAGTTATGATAGAATACGACTTGTTTATCTCGACGAAATGGGTGGAATGGCTATTGCAATTCCAAAAATATTCACGACTTTCAGCATCTTTTCAATGGCTTCGCTTGCATTACCGGGCATGAGTGGTTTTGTTGCCGAATTGATAGTTTTTTTTGGAATCCTTACTAGCCAAAAATATCTTTTAATGACAAAAATATTCATTACTTTTATAATGGCAATCGGCATGATATTAACTCCTATTTATTCATTATCTATGTTACGCCAGATGTTCTACGGATACAAGCTTTTTAATAATGCCCCAAACTCTTATTTTTTTGATTCTGGTCCGCGAGAGTTATTTGTTTCGACTTCTATACTTTTGCCTGTAATAGGTATTGGTATTTATCCCGATTTCGTTTTCGCATTATCAGTTGACAAGGTAGAAGCTATTCTATCGAATTTTTTTTTAGACAGGTTTAGTCAATAAAGCAAACTCTAATAATCATGGGATTTTTAAAACCATTTATTATCCAATAAAAAATAAGTCTTTATTTTTCTGCTTGAAAGTTAAATAAAAAATTTGGAATTGTATTATAACTATATAACTAGATATGGTTGACATTTTCGAGAACCATTTGAATTAAGTAATATAAATAGAATGATTCAAATGGTTCTTGATGGTTTACATGAGGTTTTCATAGATCTACACGTATCCTGTCCTATAGTTAAGTAAGTACTCAATTAGATGGTAATGTAAACGAACCATAACTATGCAATCCTATTCCTAATAGATTAACGCCAAAATAGCATATCCAAATGATAAGAAAACCGATTGAGGCCACAATCGCAGAATTTACACTTTCAAAATTTTTATTTGTTCGAATATGTAAATAAATCGCAAATATGGTCCAAGTAATAAATGCCCAAGTTTCTTTTGGATCCCAATTCCAATAAGCTCCCCATGCTTCATTAGCCCAGACTGCCCCCGAAAGAATACCGATGGTTAAAAAAATAAACCCTAAACTAATAATACGATAACTCCAATTATCCAATTGTTGAATTAATTGATACCGGTAATAATTCTGAGAAGAAGTCACATAAGTGTTTTGTACGACATTGTTTCTTTCATTCGCGTATTGAATCTCAGCAAAGGAAAATGACTCATTTAATAAATTATTGTTTTTACTAAAAACCTTTATTAATTTTCGAAATGTAATGACTAGAAGGGCTAGGGATAATAATGATCCACACAAAAGAGCTGCATAGCCCAATACCATCATACTTACGTGCATCATTAACCAATGAGATTGTAGCGCGGGTACTAATATTGAAGAGTGGTGTTTTTCTGTTAAAAAACTCGAAGTCGCAAAACTTTGGGTAAAAATAACACTTGGCGCAGTTATTGCGTTTAAATGGTTTTTTTTTTTTTTTAAATACGGAATCATATGAATAATGAAAAAACTCCACGAAAGAAAAATTAAGGATTCATACAAATCGCTTAATGGTAAATGTCCTAAAAAAAACCAACGGGTAACTAATAATCCTGTTATGCAAAAAAAAGTAGCTATCATTCCCTTTTCGGATGAATCATATAGTCCTACGATTTCATCAACTAATAAAGTTATTAAATGAATTATAATTACAATTGAAATGATCGAGAAGGATATATGAGTTAATATACGCTCTAAAGTTGAAAATATCATAAAAATTATTAAAAATAAAAATAAGGGTTCCCTTAATTATTAATTATAGGAATTATAGATTATAGGAATTTATAGGAATTAAAACAGGAATTAAATTAATTACTCTTTTATAAAATGCCATGCCGCTACTCGGATTCGAACCGAGATGCTCTAGCACTGCTTCCTAAGAGCAGCGTGTCTACCGATTTCACCATAGCGGCTTATTCGAAATAATAATAACCTATTTTAATTCAATCGTCTAGATTGAGGAAGTTAATTCAATCTTTTTTTTAGGCAACATTAAAATTCATCAATAAAATTTTGTTTCAAAATTAAGGATTTAAACGTTTGCATTAATAATATTTATTATTCTTAATTATCCTTTTTTTTTTTATTTATTTAAAATTTTCGGGTATCCTCGGTATACTTTTTTTTTTTTTTACTTAACTAACAACGGGGTTTTTCATTTAATAGTTTATTACCTTAAGTATCCACTATGTAAAATATAATATATTGAAGTAGATAAAATACAAAATATTTTGTATTTTATTTATATTTTCGTCGTATTACATTCTTACATGTAATAAAATACATCGAAAGGTTTAATAACCCAATGCCCCTCCTGCTTACTAAAAAAATTTTAATAATTTTTCTATATGTATTAATTAAATTATATGTATTAATTAAATTGGTCAAGTTCGAAGAAAAAAGAGTACACTTAATTTTAATTTTTAAATTTGAATGAACCTAGTAGTTAATTTATTAAAGTATACAAAATAACGAATTTTTTAAAAGCCTTTTATGGGCCCCTTTATTTTTATTTTCCAAAAATTTTACGGAAAATAAAGCGGGGAATATCATAGTATTTCCTACAAATAGCTTTTTTGTAATGGAAGACAATCAATTTAGTTATAAAAAAAATTCCTTAATGAAATGATTCGGAATAACTGAAATAAACCGCAACAAAGACGTTTTGTTTTATGGGAAATTAGGTTTTATTAGTCAAGTTATGGGCTTTATCATGCATATAAAAGACTCTTTTTGTTGTCATTATTTATCCTTTCGATATATAAATAAATTATTGTAATACGTAATAATTAGATAATTAGACCTAAAATGAAATTTTTAATTTTTTATCTTCATAAAATTTTACTTAAAATTAACAATTAAATATTACTAAAAAAAAAAATACATAATACATATTTATTTTTAATTAAAACCTTGTTCATATAATTTGAACAAACCTAACCCCTTCATTTGAAATATTTGAAGTTGTTTCGAAAGATTACGAATAATTAAAGCTAAAAAATTTTATTTAAGTTTTATTTTATATATCTTAATTTTTTTTTATTAATCGACCTCTTTCAAAAGAAAAGAAATAAGAAATGGTGAATCAGAAACAATTAATTAAGATAATTTAAGATATTTTTTTTTTATTTATTTTTTTATGGAATATACATATCAATATTCATGGATCATACCTTTTATTCCACTTCCAGTTCCTGTGTTAATAGGGACAGGACTTATAATTTTTCCAACGGTAACCAAAAATATTCGCCGTATGTGGGCTTTTCCTAGTGTTTTCTTATTAAGTATAGTTATGGTTTTTTCAGCCCATTTATTTATTCAGCAAATAAATAATAATTCTGTATATCAATATGTATGGTCTTGGACCATCAATAATGATTTTTCTTTAGAGTTTGGCTCCTTGGTTGATCCACTTACTTCGATTATGTCAATATTAATCACTAGTGTTGGGATTATGGTTCTTATTTATAGTGACAATTATATGTCTCATGATCAGGGATATGTCCGATTTTTTGCTTATATGAGTTTTTCTAATACGTCCATGTTGGGATTAGTTACTAGTTCGAATTTAATACAAATTTATTTTTTTTGGGAATTGGTTGGAATGTGTTCTTATTTATTAATAGGTTTTTGGTTCACACGACCCAGTGCGGCGAATGCTTGTCAAAAAGCTTTTGTAACTAATCGTATCGGGGATTTTGGTTTATTATTAGGAATTTTAGGTTTGTATTGGATAACAGGCAGTTTTGAATTTCAGGATTTGTTTAAAATATTGAATAACTTAATTTACAATAATGAAGTTAATCTTTTATTTGTTACTTTATGTGCTTTACTATTATTTGCCGGCGCAGTTGCTAAATCCGCCCAATTTCCCCTTCATATCTGGCTACCTGATGCCATGGAAGGGCCTACCCCTATTTCGGCTCTTATACATGCTGCTACGATGGTAGCAGCAGGAATTTTTCTTGTAGCTCGCCTTCTTCCTCTTTTCATAGGTATACCTTACATATTAAATATAATCTCTTTGGTAGGTATAATAACATTATTTTTAGGAGCTACTTTAGCTCTTGCTCAAAAAGATATTAAAAGAGGTTTAGCTTATTCTACAATGTCTCAATTGGGTTATATGATGTTAGCTTTAGGTATGGGTTCCTATCAAGCTGCTTTATTTCATTTGATTACTCACGCTTATTCAAAAGCATTGTTGTTCTTAGGATCTGGATCGATTATTCATTCGATGGAAACTATTGTTGGATATTCTCCAGAAAAAAGTCAGAATATTGTTATTATGGGCGGTTTAAGAAAACATGTACCAATTACAAAAACTTCTTTTTTATTAGGTACACTTTCTCTTTGTGGTATTCCACCTCTTGCTTGTTTTTGGTCCAAAGATGAAATTCTTAATGATAGTTGGTTGTATTCACCAATTTTTGCAATAATTGCTTGTTCTACGGCAGGATTAACTGCCTTTTATATGTTTCGTATATATTTACTTACTTTTGAAGGACATTTAAACATTTATTTTCAAAATTACAGTGGAAAAAAAAACAGCTCGTTCTATTCTATGTCTCTATGGGGTAAAGATAAAGAAGGACAAAAAGTTATGAATATGAAAACAAACTTTCCTTTATTTGATTTATTAATTATGAAAAACAATGAAAGAGTTTCTTTTTTAAACACATACCAAATTGATAGTAATGAAAATGGAAGAAACATGGTACAGCCTTTTACTTTTCTTAGTATTACTCAAATGAGTAATACTAAGAAAACTTTCTCATATCCTCATGAGTCGGACAATACTCTCTTATTTCCGATACTTGTATTAGTTTTATTTACGTTATTTGTTGGCGCTGTAGGAATTCCTTTCTTCAATCAGGAAGGCGTGGATTTAGGTATATTATCTAAATTGTTAACTCCGTCCATAAATATTTTACATCAAAACCGAACCCATTCTGTGGATTGGTATGAATTTTTTACAAATGCGGTTTTTTCACTCAGTATAGCTTGTTGCGGAATAATTCTAGCATTTTTTTTCTATAAGCCTATTTATTGCTCTTTACAAAATTTTAATTTTTTTGTTAAAAGAATTTCTATATTATTTTATGCTCCAAAACTTGCATTTTATTTGGAGAGTAAAATAATAAATATTCTATATAATTGGTCATATCATCGTGGTTACATAGATCTTTTTTATGATATTTCCTTAAAAAATGGTATAAGAAGATTAGCTCAACTAAGTCGTTTTTTTGATAGAAGAGTAATTGATGCAATTACGAACGGACTAGGTATTGCGAGTTTTTTCCTAGCCGAGGGTATCAAATATGCCGGCAGTGCCGGCAATGGTCGAATTTCGTTTTACCTTGGAGTTTACGTATTTTATTTTTTCCTTTTTTTTCTGATTACCTTTTGGTTATGCTCAATCCAATCATAACCAAAAGGTAATCAGAAAAAAAAGGAAAAAATAAAATACGTAAACCGTAAACTAATTATTTTTTATATTCGAGGATTCAATTTTCCTCTCAAAACGACATTTATTTTACAAGTTATATTCCAAAATTTGACAAAGTATAATAATTTAATAGAGTAAGTGTCTTTAGAGTAAGTGTCTCTATCAAGCATATTTCGATGCCACGCAGCGTGCTCGATACTCGATATATTAATTTTTAGCGTTTTTTTTTTTATTGTTTTATTGTTGGGAATAATTCTAACTGCATTGGATAAAAATTTTAAAATTTTGATTCTATGTTCTGAATCAATTCTTACTTGTTCGTGTTCAGGAGCTAAAAGCATTTTTTTAAAATTGAAACTTGATGCTGACTTTACAGTAAATTCATTGATTAAGTTAAACAAATAATAAATTTCGTTTGATAATGATTTTGTATGAAATGGGTTTAGTTTATGTTCAAATTCGAAGCGGTTAATAATAATAAGGAGACCATGAATCTTATTTATCCAAAACTTTTCTATATAATTTTTTATA